ACTTGGGTTCTCCCAATAAATAAAAAGTGTATCATGCCTGAATCTAACCGGAGTTCGCGGTGGTGGAGGAACCGGATCGGAAAAAAGAGGGATTCTAGTTGTAAGATATCTAATGAAACCGTAGCTGGAATTGAGATCTCATTCAAAGAGAAAGATAGCAAATATCTGGAGTTTCTTTTTTTATCCTATACGGATGATCCGATCCGCAAGGACCATGATTGGGAATTGTTTGATCGTCTTTCTCCGAGGAAGAAGCGAAACATAATCAACTTGAATTCGGGACAGCTATTCGAAATCTTAGGGAAAGACTTGATTTGTTATCTCATGTCTGCTTTTCGTGAAAAAAGACCAATTGAAGGGGAGGTTTTCTTCAAACAACAAGGAGCTGAGGCAACTATTCAATCAAATGATATTGAGCATGTTTCCCATCTCTTCTCGAGAAACAAGTGGGGTATTTCTTTGCAAAATTGTGCTCAATTTCATATGTGGCAATTCCGCCAAGATCTCTTCGTTAGTTGGGGGAAGAATCAGCACGAATCGGATTTTTTGAGGAACGTATCGAGAGAGAATTTGATTTGGTTAGACAATGTGTGGTTGGTAAACAAGGATCGGTTTTTTAGCAAGGTACGGAATGTATTGTCAAATATTCAATATGATTCCACAAGATCTATTTTCGTTCAAGTAAGGGATTCTAGCCAATTGAAAGGATCTTCTGATCAATCCATAGATCATTTCGATTCCATTAGAAATGAGGATTCGGAATATCACACATTGATCGATCAAACAGAGATTCAGCAACTAAAAGAAAGATCGATTCTTTTGGATCCTTCCTTTCTTCAAACGGAACGAACAGAGATAGAATCAGATCGATTCCCGAAATGCCTTTTTGGATCTTCCTCAATGTCCCGGCTATTCACGGAACGTGAGAAGCAGATGAATGATCATCTGCTTCCGGAAGAAATCGAAGAATTTCTTGGGAATCCTACAAGATCAATTCGTTCTTTTTTCTCTGACAGATGGTCAGAACTTCATCTGGGTTCGAATCCTACTGAGAGGTCCACTAGAGATCAGAAATTTTTGAAGAAAAAACAAGATGTTTCTTTTGTCCCTTCCAGGCGATCGGAAAATAAAGAAATGGTTGATATATTCAAGATAATTACGTATTTACAAAATACCGCCTCAATTCATCCTATTTCATCAGATCCGGGATGTGATATGGTTCCGAAGGATGAACCGGATATGGACAGTTCCAATAAGATTTCATTCTTGAAAAAAAATCCATTTTTTGATTTATTTCATCTATTCCATGACCGGAACAAAGGGGGATACACGTTACACCACGATTTTGAATCAGAAGAGAGATTTCAAGAAATGGCAGATCTATTCACTCTATCAATAACCGAGCCGGATCTGGTGTATCATAGGGGATTTGCCTTTTCTATTGATTCCTACGGGTTGGATCAAAAAAAATTCTTGAATGAGGTATTCAACTCCAGAGATGAATCGAAAAAGAAATCTTTATTGGTTCTACCTCCTCTTTTTTATGAAGAGAATGAATCTTTTTATCGAAGGATCAGAAAAAAATCGGTCCGGATCTACTGCGGGAATGATTTGGAAGATCCAAAACTAAAAACAGCGGTATTTGCTAGCAACAACATAATGGAGGCAGTCAATCAATATAGATTGATCCGAAATCTGATTCAAATCCAATATAGCACCTATGGGTACATAAGAAATGTATCGAATCGATTCTTTTTAATGAATAGATCCGATCGCAACTTCGAATATGGAATTCAAAGGGATCGAATAGGAAATGATACTCTGAATCATATAACTATAATGAAATATACGATCAACCAACATTTATCGAATTTGAAAAAGAGTCAGAAGAAATGGTTTGATCCTCTTATTTCTCGAACCGAGAGATCCATGAATCGGGATCCTGATGCATATAGATACAAATGTTCCAATGGGAGCAAGAATTTCCAGGAACATTTGGAACATTTCGTTTCTGAACAGAAGAACCGTTTTCAAGTAGTGTTCAATCGATTACGTATTAATCAATATTCGATTGATTGGTCCGAGGCTATCGACAAACAAGATTTGTCTAAGTCACTTCCTCTCTTTTTGTCCAAGTCACTTCCCTTTTTGTCCAAGTCACTTCCCCTTTTCTTTGTGAGTATCGGGAATATCCCCATTCATAGGTCCGAGATCCACATCTATGAATTGAAAGGTCCGAATGATCAACTCTGCAATCAGTTGTTAGAATCAATAGGTGTTCAAATCGTTCATTTGAATAAATTGAAACCCTTTTTATTTTTATTGGATGATCATGATACTTCCCAAAGACCGAAATTCTTGATCAATGGAGGAACAATATTACCATTTTTGTTCAAAAAGATACCAAAGTGGATGATTGACTCATTCCATACTAGAAATAATCGCAGGAAATCCTTTGATAACACGGATTCCTATTTCTCAATGATATCCCAGGATCGAG